TGAATTAGGCAGGATTTTTTTTTTTTTTTTCACATTTTTTTACATAATAACAAACAATAATTTTCATAAATTTCATCGTAAATGTGAAATACTTAACTTATAGAGACAAATAAAAGTTTTATACAAATAAAAATGTGGGAGAGATAAAAAAGATGCAAGGTCGTTTGTCTGCTTGGCTAGCCAAACATGGGTTAGTTCATAGATCTTTGGGCTTCGACTACCAAGGAATAGAGACTTTACAAATAAAGCCTGGGGATTGGCATTCCATTGCTGTCATTTTATATGTATATGGTTACAATTATTTACGTTCCCAATGTGCCTATGATGTAGCACCGGGCGGACTGTTAGCTAGTGTGTATCATCTTACGAGAATAGCTTATGGTATAGATCAACCAGAAGAGGTATGTATAAAAGTATTTGCCCCAAGGTGGAATCCTAGAATTCCGTCTGTTTTCTGGGTTTGGAAAAGTGCGGATTTTCAAGAAAGGGAATCTTATGATATGTTGGGAATCTTTTATGATAATCATCCACGTCTGAAACGTATCTTAATGCCCGAAAGTTGGATAGGATGGCCCTTACGTAAGGATTATATTGCCCCGAATTTTTATGAAATACAGGATGCTCATTAAATATAAATAATAATATAAATAATAAAATAAGAAACTAATTTTCACTTCTACAACTCCAGGTATTCAAATAATGTTTGTACGTTCTCTTATAGACCAAAGAGCGTAATGGAAGTCTCATTCGCATTCTATTCTAAATGGGCTAAATAAAACGAAATAAAATATAAATCAAATACAAATAAATAATACAAAATAAATAGAATAAAAAAAAATTGTTTCTATTCAAATAAATAAATATATAATATATAAAAATAGAAACAATAAAAAATAGAAATAAAAAGGATAAATAAAAAAAAAACAAGACAATTAAAAAAATACAATTAGTATTAGGATGACCTAAAAGAGTTTCGCATCATGAACTATGTACCACGCACAAAACTTAAATGAGTTCGACAAAGTCACATAGGAGGAAATGAAGAAATAGAATATGAAAAGAAAAGACAACGAAATGAGAGGAGGGCTTGGATTTTATTTGTACTGTATCTGAAATGAATCTTGGTTATTCCCACCTTTCAACTCCGCGAGACTATACCTTTGAGTCTTTCAACCAATTAATTTAACCTTTCTATTTTAATATGTATGAAGTATTAAATATCTAAAGTATTAACATTGTTTTTGAACGGTAAGAGACACCGTATGAACAAATAAAAAAGAAAAGGAAGTCAAATCTAATTTTTTTTTATTTTACAGATTTTATAGACATACTCTTTACTCATCTATTCTATAATTCTAGAAAGGGTATATTCTCAGACACCTAGATAGATAAGTATCTATCATGATATAGACTAGTAATGAATATGTATGTTGACCCATATCAATTCATTTGTAAAACGGATACTCATACAAATAAATCATGTGCCAGGAACCAGATTTGAACTGGTGACACGAGGATTTTCAGTCCTCTGCTCTACCAGCTGAGCTATCCCGACCATTATCCGTGCATCGTCCTTATTTTAATAGATAACTTGAGTTTATGTCAATTAAAAAGACAAAAAAAGTCTTACAAAGCTTTATCCAGACCCTGTAATTTCTTGGATCTTCAAAAAGAAAACTTTATAAGTTTTAATACAGTACAAGAAATGATATGTATTGTTAATCATTCAAATTGGAAGTGGGGATACCTTCCTCAAAGATGTTCATTTGTACGCGTATCATATATATCACAAATATTGTAATAAGAAAAAAAAAATTTCCAATCAGATCCATTTGTAAAAGAGTAGAATGATTGAAAAACATAACGAATTTTAAACCGCTAACGAAACGAAAAGAGCGGATCGGATAAATAATTGGGGAATCAAACGGGCCTTTTTGGGGATAGAGGGACTCGAACCCTCACGATTTCTAAAGTCGACGGATTTTCCTCTTCCTATAAATTTCATTCTTGTCGGTATTGACGTGTGGAATGGGACTCTATCTTTATTCTCGTACGATAAATTTTATTAATAAATATTCGATTCTTTCTTCAATTTGGATCGATTCACAACAACTCTTTCGATTTTGATTTATTATTTATAGAAATATAAATAAATAAAGATTCGGGTCGTCATTAATCATTTGAGATAGGATTTCAGTACATATACGTATGTATATAGGTTTATCCTTTCTGTAGTTTTGATATAAGGATTACGTTAATGTAATAACGTAAAGAAGTCAACCCCACTTGTTAGAACAGCTTCCATTGAGTCTCTGCACCTATCCTTTTTTTATTCTTGCTTTCTTCTGAACCCTTATTTGTTTTTCGTAAAATAGGATTTGGCTCAGGATTGCCCATTTTTAATTCCAGGGTTTCTCTGAATTTGAAAGTTATCACTTGGTAAGTTTCCATACCAAGGCTCAATCCAATTAAGTCCGTAGCGTCTACCAATTTCGCCATA